TCAAAAAGAGAATTTCCAAAAAATTGGTTACTAGACGGCATTCAGATAAAAATACTGTTTCCCTTCTGTCTGAAACCTTGGTACGGATCTAAGTTAGGGTCTTCTTATATAGATCGAATGAAAAAGAAAGGGCAAAAAGATGATTTTTCTTTTTTAACAGTTTGGGGAATGGAGACTGAACTTCCTTTTGGTTCTCCCCGAAAACGGCCTTCCTTTTTTGGACCTATTTTAAAGAAACTCGAAAAAAAAATTGGAAACTTCAAAAAAAAATATTTTCTAATTCTAGAAGTTTTAAAAGCAAGAACACGATTTTTTTTAACTATCTCAAAAAAAACAAACAAATGGTTTAGCAAAAGTATTCTATTTTTAAAAATAATAATAAAAGAAATTTCAAAAATACAAAGAATTATATTTAGTAGATTGAAAGAAGTAGATAAATCAAGCGAAACGAAAAAAGAAAAAGATTCTATAACGCGTAATCAAATAATTCATGAATCCGTGAATCAAATTAGATCCACAAGTTGGACAAATTATTTACTGACAGAAAAAAAAACGGACGATATAACTGATAGAACAAGTACAATTAGAAAAAAAATAGAAAAAATTACAAAAGAAAAAAAAAAAGTGATTCCAGGAATAAATCTTAGTCCTAATACTAATAAAAGCAGTTCTAATGTTAAAAGATTCGAATTCCCAAAAACTATTCGGCAAATATTAAAAAGGCGCAGCGCTCGATTAATTCATAAATTTTATTTTTTTATAAAATTTTTCATTGAAAAGATATACATAGATATACTTCTATGTATGATTAATATTCCCAGAATGCATACAAAACCTTTTCTTGAATCAAAAAAAACTCTTATTGATAAACCCATTTTAAATATTCAAAAAAATCATGAAAAAGGTAATAAAACTAATGAAACGAAAATTTACTTTATTTCAACTATACAAAAATCCTTTTATAATATTAGTAATAATAATTCACAGAATGTTGATGGATTATCCTCCTTCTCACAAGCATATGTATTTTACAAATTGTCACAAATCCAAGTTCTTAAATTAAAGAAGTTAAGATCTATTCTTGAATATCCCGGAACACCCCTTTTTCTTAAAACTTCAATAAAAACTTATTTTGGAAGACAAGGAATAATTGATTCTGAATTCAAAGCTAAGAAACTTCGGAACTCGAAAAAAAATAAATGGAAAAACTGGTTAATAGGTCATTATCAATACCATTTATCTCCGATTAGATGGTCTAAATTAAAATTAATAGCACAAAAGTGGCAAAATGGCACCAATCAATGTCATACAATTCAAGATACAAATTTAAAGAAAGAGGATTCATATGAAAAAGAACAATTAAGTTATTATAAAAAACAAAGCGATTACAAAGTATATTTATTACCAAATCAGAAAGAGATTTTTAAAAAATACTATATATATAATCTTTTATCTTATAGATCTATTAATTATGAAAAGAAAGAGGACCCATCCATTTATAGATCACCATTCCAAGTAAATAAGACTCAAAAGAATTCTTATAATTACAACACACAGAAAAGAAAAACATTTGATAAATTAGCCTATATCCCTATCAATAATTTTCTAGGCAAAGGTGATATTATATATATGGAAAAAAATACGGATCGAAAATATTTTGATTGGAAAATCATCAATTTTTGTCTTAGAAAAAAAATAGATATTGAAGCCTGGGTCAAGGTCGATACCAACAAGAATCAAAATACTAAGACTGAGGGTACTAATTATAATTATCAACTAATTGATAAAATTGAGAAAAAAAACCTTTTTTATCTTATGGTTCATCAAGATGAAGAAAGCAATTCCTCCAAAAAAAAAAAAAAATGGGATTGGATGGGAATGAATGCAGAAATACTAAGTCATCCTATACCAAATCTGGAGCTTTGGTTCTTCCCAGAATTTTTACTACTTTATAATGCATATAAAATGAAACCCTGGTTTATACCAAACAACTTCCTTTTTTTTTATTTTAATAGAAATGAAAATCTTAGTGAAACTCAAAACATCAATAGAAAGCAAAAAGAAATTATATCGTCGAACGAAAAAAAATCTTTTGAATTTGAATTAAAAAATAAAAAAGAAAAAGAATCTGAAAACCAAAGAGATCTTAGATCAAAGGTGCAAAACCAAGAAAATCTTGTATCTCTTCTTTTAAATCAAGAAAACGAGATTGAAGAAATTTATTCAGAATCGGGCATAAAAAAACTACAAAAGAAAAAACTATACAAGAGCAATACGGAAGCAGAACTAGATTTCTTCCTGAAAAGATATTTACTTTTCCAATTGAGATGGGATGGTGCCTTGAATCAAAGAATGATCAATAATATCAAAGTATATTGTCTCCTGCTTAGAATGAAAAATCCAAACAAAATAACTCTATCCTCTATTCAAAGGAGAGAAATGAATCTTGATATAATGCTGATTAATAAGAATTTAACTTTTACAGAATTGAGGAAAAGGG